AATCCGGTACCAACGGGTATTATTCCCCCTAGAACAACGTTCTCTTTCAGGCCTTTCAACCAATCAATACGACCCCGGAGAGCGGCCTTTGATAAAACTCTAGCAGTTTCTTGAAAACTCGCTTCGGATATGAAACTTTGAGTATTCAGAGATGTTTTTGTTATTCCCAGTAATAGTGCTCGGTAACCGATCGCTTCTTCCAAAGCACGCCCCGTTCGCTCAGCTCGCAACAATCCAATTAGTTCGCCGGGTGAAAAAACATTAGACATTCCATCTTCTGAAACCAACACTTTGGATGTTATTTGACGCACAATAATTTCGATATGTCTATTATGGATCTGCACCCCCTGAGATCGATAAACTTTTTGGATCTTATTAACTAAAGAAATATGACTTTGAACTATAGTTAGTTCAGCACCAATCAAGAATCTCCATGGAATGCCAAGAATTCTTGTTATATGATCGTTCCAACCCTCAACTCTCTTTTCTAGGTTCATCGATATTGAATTAATCGAACGCACTTCGAACACCTGTTCTACTTTTGGAAGACCTTGTGTTATATCACCAGATTTAGATTTTTCATATATAAATGTAACTAATGTATTTCCTGCATAAAGGATTTCTCCGTAATGGCCATGAACAGTTGCTCCCGGAGTCGCCAAATAAGGGTTAGCCGATCTTATTACTACAGAATCCATTTGAACAATTAGAACTTGACCCGATTTTCGGTTTGGTCCATTTTTCGATATACATACATTTTCACAAATAAATTGCCCAAGGCTAATTATTGTAGATGTTTTTTCACAATAATAATAATTAGGATGGTAATTATGATGGAGAAAATGCCAATTAAAATGGAATGGGTTCAAAACGATGTTACTGCATAGATCGGGCTTATAAATTCTCCCGTTTTCGTCCATTAAATAATATTTAAATACTTGAAAAATTTCTTTGAAATTGTCAAGTTGCAAATATTTCGTTACCAAGATCGGATTATGAGTTATTAATATTAAATAGTAAAATGTATTTGCAACTTGAAAGGCTATTCCTAAAGGTCCTAACGAATTCCTAATTGGAATTTGAGGACCTCTTTTAATTGATTCTTTTATCACATTGTGATATTTTCCATCGTTGAGTAGACGCGTTTGAAAACAATTAGATGATGACAAAATTATCAAAGATCGGCATTCCTTATTTCTATTCAACAACATACGAATAGTTCCGTGATCTGGGCTAAGTGATTGTGAAATCTTTACCTTGGAATAAATAGAATAAATAGAAAAAAATGGATTGATATTGGTGCGATCTGACTCATTATCCGAGATCAATCCTGAACCGGACGGATTATTCCTTTTTCGAATATACGAAATATTGGAGTTCACTAAGTCAATTCTTAGGAAATCTCGAATCATGCCATTTGTATTTACTTCAACAAAAGAAGCGCGGACCTCTTCGATCGAAGAATTTTTTTTGTCTTGATCCCAATTCAAGACGAAACAAGTTCGAACTAATTGAATGCTTGTGTAAGAAATTCCCCGAATCGGTTTTCCACTTCCATAAAGAATATAATTGACAACTTGAAGTTCCAGATTATCCCTTTCCTGCAACAGGTCCTGGGGGAAAGGGGTTACTAAATTTATACCGTCCGCGATTTCATATATAATTACGGGTCGAACTAAAGCAAAATATTTTTTCTTGGTAGGTGCGATCCATTGGACATAGAGCCAATTTTTTAATTTTTTTGATTCCTTAGAATTTTTTTTTTTTACCGTTCCGGGTGGTATCAAGATGCCACTGTGTCGGGATATCTTTTCTATCTCTTCAGGAAAATGGATATCTCCCGAAAAGATTTTTAGTTCAATCTCCCTTTTGTTCTTTTCCACTCGGACCAATCCGCCTACTCGGCTTCTTCTATTGAAAGTTATTGGTGTATCTACTCCAATGATACTATTGTTCCGTACCATTATGGGAGAGGATTCGGGTAAAATATGCACTTCCTCGGGAATGAAAAAAAATCGATCTACTTTCATTTGGTATTTTGGCTTAAATTCTTTGAATCCTCTAAAATCCTCTTTTTTGAAAATTGTCCTATATTTAGTAATTCCTGAACTCTTTTTTCTGTATTGAGGATCATCGAAATAAGCAAGAATACTATTTCTACGAAAAATACCATTGATAGGTATTTCAATCGAGATACCGGAAGGGGGCATTAGTTCTTTGTCTCGTTCTTGAATCGATTGAAATGGAATGATGAATCGATTTCTTCGCCTCTTTGCCAATAAATCTGAATTAGCGTGAAGAATAGCAGGATCTAGGAAATTACAAGGGCCTCGATTAAGCCCTGAATAATCTGGAATCCCACTTTTTTTTTTACCAGAAGTATTTGAACTAAAGAATTTGTGTCTTACTTGATCATTACTTACTAAAAGGTTAGAAATAGATCTTCCTCCAGCAGAACGAGAATGAATGTTCATTTGATCTTGATCTTTGTGGAGTGAAA